TATGGACCCCATTCAATTTCATTCAGAAGAGGAACCCTATAAAGATCGTATCGATTCTTATCAAAGAAAGACAGGTTTAACTGAAGCTGTTCAAACAGGCATAGGTCAACTAAACGGTATTCCCGTAGCAATTGGGGTTATGGATTTTCAATTCATGGGAGGTAGTATGGGATCTGTAGTAGGTGAGAAAATCACTCGTTTGATTGAGTATGCTACTAATCGATCTCTACCTGCCATTATTGTGTGTGCTTCTGGAGGAGCACGCATGCAAGAAGGAAGTTTGAGCTTGATGCAAATGGCTAAAATATCTTCTGCTTCATATGATTACCAATCCACTAAAAAGTTATTCTATGTATCAGTCCTTACATCTCCTACAACCGGTGGAGTAACAGCCAGTTTTGGTATGTTGGGAGATATCATTATTGCTGAACCTAATGCGTACATTGCATTTGCGGGTAAAAGAGTAATTGAACAAACATTGAATAAGACAGTACCCGATGGTTCACAAGCGGCTGAGTATTTATTCCATAAAGGCTTATTCGACCCAATCGTACCACGTAATCCTTTAAAAGGTGTTCTAAGTGAGTTATTTCAGCTCCATGGTTTCTTTCCCTTGAATCAAAATTCCAAAAATTAAAGTATAGCACTAGATTCTGTTATTTTATTTGTAGCGAACAAGTATTTAGTTCATCGTAATAAAAAAAAAAAATATCAAAATAAAAAGAAATATCAAATATGGAAATGGAATAAAAAAATTTCTATATCTATCGCATTTTTACTATGAATCCCAGTTTGTTGGATCGTATTATTTAGAGTCGCGAATTCATAATGAACTTCATTTTCATAAGAAAACTCCTTTTTAATAAGAAACTCCTTATTAGATTAGAAAGAAAGATAGAAAGAACATAAGGATGGGAGAAGAAGAATAATAAAATTTGTAAAAGAAGATTATCCTATCTATATTCGTGTAGAAAGATGAATAGGTACACTTAATTTAGTTATACATTTTTGCACTTATTTTCTATCCTTTTTTTTATTTTCTTTTTTTTTTTATTTTATTACTATTTTAATATTAAATTAAAATAGTATTTTTATATTTACTTAATTGTTTATATATACTTAGTAGTATTATATTATTTTTGAATATTATTATTCAAACTTCATATTATATAAAATATTATATAAAATACAATAGTCAATATTACTTAATATTACTTATAATAGATATACTTATCATATCATAAGATATCTTTCTAATAGATACAAATATATAGATACAAATATTAAATCGAGGCACCCATTCTATGACAGATCTCAACTTACCCTCTATTTTTGTGCCTTTAGTGGCCCTAGTATTTCCGGCAATTGCAATGGCTTCTTTATCTCTTCATGTCCAAAAAAATAAGATTGTCTAGATCCAATGGGACCAAATCTTATCAATTTATTTCAACACTGTATCATAATACAGATATTTTTTTAGTGCAATATGGTACGATAGGTGGTTCTTTCCACACACAAATGAAAGAACTGTTATGCATGCGGATACATGATATCTGCATAAATGCATGTATATATATGCAGGGTATAGCTGGTTAAAAACGGAACGGATCAGTAAATATTTTTAATAGAAAGTCAATGTATCTAACCAATTACTCCACATCAGAATAGTGCTAGTTGATGAAAGTTACTTCGGGATCAAGAAAGGTAAAGTCAAATTTGGGTTATTCTCTCAATTCCAATCGAATGCAACTGGATCTAGTATAGTATGAATTGGCGATCAGAACATATATGGATAGAACTTATAAGGGGGTCTCGAAAAACAAGTAATTTTTGCTGGGCCTGTATCCTTTTTTTAGGTTCACTAGGATTCTTAGCGGTTGGAACTTCCAGTTATCTTGGTAGGAATCTGATATCCGTATTTCCATCTCAGCAAATTCTTTTTTTTCCACAAGGAATCGTGATGTCTTTTTACGGGATCGCAGGTCTATTCGTTAGCTCCTATTTGTGGTGCACAATTTTGTGGAATGTAGGTAGTGGTTATGACCGATTCGATATAAAAGAAGGAATTGTGTGCATTTTTCGTTGGGGATTTCCTGGAATAAATCGTCGCATCTTCCTTCGCTTCCTTATGAGAGATATCCAATCAATCAGAATTGAGGTTAAAGAGGGTCTTTATCCTCGTCGTGTCCTTTATATGGAAATCAGAGGTCAAGGGGCCATTCCCTTGACTCGTACTGATGAGAATTTTACTCCACGAGAAATTGAACAAAAAGCTGCCGAATTGGCCTATTTCTTGCGCGTACCAATTGAAGTATTTTGAAATGAATTGAACACAATAAAGAATAAATGTTTTCTCGGCATGGGGGAAGGAACTTGCTAATTCCTTTTTTAATACAATTGAAGTCTTTTTGGAATGTTCATTCGAACAAAACATGTTATATTATTCTATTTCCTCCTTCCTTTGTCGTGGCGACTCCCATCCCATAGAATAAAACAAAAAAGCAGGAGGGCATATATGGAATAACTATAATAAACTATACTATAATTAAGAAAAGAAGAAATTTGGGTATACCTTTTGTATACCAAAAGTATTTCGTATGCGTATGGATCCCAACTCAATTCTTTTCTACTAGAAAATTTCTACTAGAAAAAGGCTAATCTAATAAGTAGGGATTCATCAAATATATCCGAACATGTATTTCGTAATACGGAATTCATCTCATCTTTTTAGGCCCAAAATTTTGATGATACCTTTTTTTTTTCCTTGGTTGTGGCTAGACGGTGAAACATTTCGAAATAATTAACTGAGGGGGGTTTTCGTTTCGAAATCCGATTCGTTATTTAAAGTGGGTTTTCGAGTATTCATAGAAAGGAACAAATGAAGATGAAATTGCTTCGAATTTGCCCAATTGAGATATCTGGGAATAATATTGATTTTGCATTTTTATCCGAAAAGGACGGACCCTTATCCCATTTCTATATTCCTTCTAGATCCAAGAACTAAACTCAATTTTTACACAAAAATTGGAATGAATAGACCCATAGGTTCAATATCTTGTTATAGAACTCGTGCTTCAGAGAAATATCATATAGAGTCAACGAATGAAGCAGGTTCATTAACAATTAAATTCACAGATAAAAAATGAAAAAAAAGAAAGCATTGCCTTCTTTCCCATATCTTGTATCTATAGTATTTTTGCCCTGGTGGATCTCTCTCTCATTTAATAAATGTCTGGAACTTTGGGTTACTAATTGGTGGAATACCTGGCAATCCGAAACTCTCTTGAATGATATTCAAGAGAAAAACGTTCTAGAAAGATTCATAGAATTAGAAGAACTCTTTCTGTTGGACGAAATGATAAAGGAGTACCCGGAGACACATATACAAAAACTTCGTATAGGAATACACAAGGAAACGATACAATTGGTCAAAACACACAATGAATATCATCTCCATATCATTTTGCATTTCTCGACAAATATAATCTCTTTCGCTATTCTAAGTGGTTATTTTATTTTGGGTAATGAGGAACTTGTCATTCTTAATTCTTGGGTTCAGGAATTCCTCTATAACTTAAGTGACACAATAAAAGCTTTTTCGATTCTTTTAGTTACTGATTTATGGATTGGATTTCACTCGACTCATGGTTGGGAACTAATAATTGGTTCGTTCTACAACGATTTTGGATTGGCTCATAACGATCAAATTATATCTGGTCTTGTTTCCACTTTTCCAGTTATTCTAGATACAATTGTGAAATATTGGATTTTCCATTATTTAAATCGTGTATCTCCTTCGCTTGTAGTCATTTATCATTCAATGAATGAATGAAGAACTCATTTGATCTACTGATATCAATCAAATAAATCAGAATCTTTCTTCCTTTATAAAGAAAGCATTTTGAATCTTACTTAATTCTTTATATTTTATTTTTACCGGTTCAAGGTATTCGTCCTATATTCCAGTACAACTATTCCAGTACAATGACAGACTCGTGCATAGGGAACTAGTAAAGTTCCCTATCTAATTTATTGTAGAAATTCCGAGATCTATGATTGGACATGCAAAATAGAAATACTTTTTCTTGGGTAAAGGAACAGATGACTCGATCCATTTCTGTATCGATCATGATATATGTAATAACTCGAACATACATTTCAAATGCATATCCCATTTTTGCGCAGCAGGGTTATGAAAACCCACGAGAAGCAACTGGACGAATTGTATGTGCTAATTGCCATTTAGCTAATAAGCCCGTGGATATTGAAGTTCCGCAAGCTGTGCTTCCTGATACTGTATTTGAAGCAGTTGTTCGAATTCCTTATGATATGCAACTGAAACAAGTTCTTGCTAATGGTAAAAAAGGGGGTTTGAATGTGGGTGCTGTTCTTATTTTACCCGAGGGATTCGAATTAGCCCCCCCCGATCGTATTTCTCCTGAGTTGAAAGAAAAGATAGGAAATCCGTCTTTTCAGAGTTATCGTCCCAATAAAAAAAATATTCTTGTGATAGGTCCTGTTCCGGGTCAGAAATATAGTGAAATCGTCTTTCCCATTCTTTCCCCCGACCCTGCTACGAAGAAAGACGTTCACTTCTTAAAATATCCCATATATGTGGGTGGGAACAGAGGAAGGGGTCAGATTTATCCTGATGGTAGCAAGAGTAACAATACAGTCTATAATGCTACATCAGCAGGTATAGTAAGCAAAATAGTACGTAAAGAAAAGGGAGGATATGAAATAACCATAGTTGATGCATCGGATGGACGTCAAGTGGTTGATATTATACCTCCAGGGCCAGAACTTCTTGTTTCAGAGGGTGAATCCATCAAGCTTGATCAACCATTAACAAGCAATCCCAATGTAGGAGGGTTTGGTCAGGGAGATGCAGAAATAGTGCTTCAAGATCCATTACGCGTCCAAGGCCTTTTGTTCTTTTTCGCATCTGTTATTTTGGCACAAGTTTTTTTGGTTCTTAAAAAGAAACAGTTTGAAAAAGT